CATTTACCAACCTGGGTCTGATAGACCCTATATTTATTTATTTATTTAAAATTTTTTCCATGTAAGTGTAAGTAAGGTAAAAAAAAAGTGAATTCCATTATAGAGCCGTATGCAATGCGCAAAAGAAGATGCCTGTACGGTTGTTCAATTATATCTTTTTTTATTATTATTCTTTATCTCTTCACCTTTCATTATGCGAGATAGAATAAACATTTATTATGTTATATCATCAGGGTAATGATCCACCAACCTGTTGCCGCTTTTTATGAGGCACAGACGGGAGAGTTTATCTTGGAAGCGGAAGAACTACTGAAGCTGCGCGAAACCCTCACAAGGGTTTATGCACAAAGGACAGGCAAACCCTTATGGGTTGTATCCGAAGACATGGAAAGAGATGTTTTTATGTCAGCAATAGAAGCCCAAGCTCATGGAATTGTTGATCTTGTAGCGACTGAATAAAAAAGAAAAAATAACAAGGATTTCACACGAATTCGTTATTTGAGATTTTATCTTCTTACCGGATTTAATATTCTATTATTTAATATTCTATTAATTAATCTCATTAATCTATTAATATAGAAATAAAATAATTCATAAGCATTCGGTTAAGATCGATCTAAACCAGCCCATTATGTATATGATTCAACATGCCAACTATTAAACAACTTATTAGAAACACAAGACAGCCAATCAGAAATGTCACGAAATCCCCCGCTCTTGGGGGATGTCCTCAACGACGAGGAACATGTACTAGGGTGTATGTGCGACTCGTTCAGATCATGGGCTAGGACAAAAGAAAGAAAACAATTGATCCAGTATCAACGATCAGTACCAGTGAATAGGATAGAATGGAAGAACTCCAGTCAATATCTAAAAATAAAAAAGATCTATCCTTCTATTATGGTATCAAATGTATGGTTTCCGTTGGTGCAAATCCAATCACCTCAATTTAAAAATTTTAAATTTAAGATGAGAAAGAATTCTCCATTGATAGCAAATGGTATCCATTAAGCAGGGGAAATCCTATTTTAAAAAGCAGAAAAATTCTGCCTTACTCTTGCAAGAACGGACTAACAGGGTCAGCTACCCAGCTAATCTTCATAATTAAATACCGTTACTGTATAAGTGGATCTCGTTGTGAAAGACCTAGTACTGGATAATTATGGGTAGAGCCAAAGAGTTTGAACTGTACAAGTTAACAATAACATTGATTAAATGAAAGAAAGAAGGGCTCCGGTGTATAGAGAAGACCTCACCGTTTAAGAAGTAACCATAGAAACGATGGAACCCACTATATCATATCCATTTATATTTATTACTTTTTTATTTACTATGTGTTTTTAATACCTAGTATCAATACAATTTTTTTTTTTCTAGGTGAAATGCCTAGAAAAAAAGAAAAAATCGTGGTCGGGAAGGTTATAATAGCAAAAGCCATTGGAATTTTTATTTTATACATTGGAAGAATCCGTTTTGTTATTAATAGACTAGGACACGGGAAGAGAATAACTGAAAGAAAGGAAATCGATTAGTTATTCATCAAAGTTTCATTTATTCAATGACCAGAATTAAACGAGGGTATATAGCTCGAAGACGTAGAACAAAAATCCGTTTATTTGCATCAACCTTTCGAGGGGCTCATTCAAGACTTACTCGTACTATTACTCAACAGAAAATAAGAGCCTTGGTTTCGGCTCATCGGGATAGAGGTAGACAAAAGAGAGATTTTCGTCGTTTGTGGATCACTCGGATAAATGCAGTAATTCGCGAGAATAAAGTATACTTCAGTTATAGCAAATTAATACACAATCTGTACAAGAGACAGTTGCTTCTTAATCGTAAAATACTTGCACAAATAGCTATATTAAATAAGAGTTGTCTTTATATGATTTCCAATGAGATCATAAAATAAAGAGATTGGAAGGAATCCGTTGGAATAGTTTAAATGGAGTTCCCTGGAGAATGAACTCTGGGAAGGTAGAGTAGAAATTAGTGTGATAAAATATGATAAAGTCATCAAAATGAAGAAACACGTTCAATAAAAAATATTTATTCTTCTCCAATTTTTTTTTTTTTCTTACGAGTTGACTCGCTTCTTTCAAATTGTTTCTCATTATTAAGAAAAGGTAACAGAGATAAAATACGAGCTTGTTTTATAGCAATAGTAATTAATCGTTGTTGTTTTAAGGTCAACCTATTTACCCGTCTAGATAATATTTTTCCTTGTTCGCTAATAAATCGACTAATTAAACTCATGTTTCTATAATCAATTCGATCCCCCGATTGGATCGGAGGCAAACGCCTACGAAAAGATCGCTTGGATTTAAGAAGGATTCGCTTGGATTTATCCATGGTTTGTTTATTCCTTATCCTGAAAATCCCAATCCTATTTCTTAATTCTACATCATGTTTGATCCGATCGAAATAGGATTGGGTTTGTTTATATTTAAATAAATATATGTTATATATAATATGTAATTTTTCATCTTCCTTGGAAGACTGACACACGAGCGGTCGGTTCGATCTATTTCTTTATCTCCCCATGAATCGTATGTTTGTAACAACAGGGACAGAATTTTCTCAATTCCAATCGACCAGGCGTATTGTGTCGATTCTTTTGAGTAATATATCTGGAAATGCCCCTTGATTCCTTATTAACACGATTTCGAAGACAACTGGTACATTCCAAAATAACTGTTACTCGGACATCTTTACCCTTGGCCATGAACCTCCTTTGGTTTATGATTCACTCAATTCTTTAATTTTCCGATCCGAAGCAAGGAAGAATAAAGGACAAAAAAAAAAAAAAAAATAGAAGCAGGTAACTCGAAATCAAATTATAAAAGAAAGATTTCGTTGCAATCAATATAGTAATAATAAGTAATATAATGATTTCTAACTATATTTATAATTAAGAATTGCCGTACAGTATTTTAAGTTAAGTATCTTGTATGATATTGTTGCCCCAACCATCACATTTTCATTTCCACTCTATTATTAATATTAATTTAATTTGAGCCTGGGCCCGAGTTCATAGTTTCACTGAGGGCGAAACCGCTTTTTCTTTGTTTTTTTTTTTAGAATAACTTATTCTAAAAAAAAAACAAAGAAAAAAATAAGGCAAGGGTAGGGATTAGTTACAGAGATTTGATTGTATCTCTAATCTTCTTCCCCCTTCTCATATCAATAACTAAAATGAAAAAAAGGGGAATATCAACGCATCCGGAAAAAAACGATTGATCTCTATCAATAAACCTGCCAAAGACCCGAACCATAAAGCACTTACTACCGGTGCCACGGAGAGATATGTTTTTAGATCTCGCATTTTAAAAACTCCTCTTTCTTTATTCGTTATTGTAATTTTATTGTAATTTGTAATACATAATGGTAATACATATATGACCAGATGTGTATATGTAGTTAATGACTGACCGCCTGTATTTGTACGCGGAGTCCCTAATTAAAATTAAAATGTACAAAATAGGTATTTCTACCTGAAATTACTAAAAAATATTAATTTTTTATGGTAGGTTTCATATTTATTTCATACTTTATATAATATAAGTCTTTTAATATATTATATGTTTGTTATATGATATATGAGACCAAAAAGAAGAAATGAAAAGAGAATTTTTGTATATCAATGGAGGAAGTAAAGATGTGGAAAACAAGACAAGGATTCTCTACAATGACACTGTAGACCAATTGAAAGGGATGTAGCGCAGCTTGGTAGCGCGTTTGTTTTGGGTACAAAATGTCACGGGTTCAAATCCTGTCATCCCTACCTATTACTTATCTTATGAGCAGTAACGAGGGATCAATTGAGATAAATTGGACATACATAATAAATCTTTAATTTTATGATATATATGCAAGATGAATTGGGGTCACAAAATCTTTATTGTGATAATGATAATAAGGCGCTCTTAGTTCAGTTCGGTAGAACGTGGGTCTCCAAAACCCGATGTCGTAGGTTCAAATCCTACAGAGCGTGATTCTGTGTTCTTGTTAATCGCGTTAGGTCGAAAATTACACTTAAATAATTGAACAGCAATCTAAATTCGACCTAACGCGGATTAAAGGAAGTAGGAGGTCAATCAAAAAAGAGATGTTAATTAATCAAAGGTCCAACTGATCACCACGTCTGTATTGTAAATATGCAGTTACGAATAATCCGGCCAAAGTAATAGGAATTAGACCTAAGACGATTCCAAATAGAAAAACTTCAATCATTTCAATTTGTTTGAAAGGGGAAAGGGGAGGTAATATTTATCCTTAAATATTAATCTGTATTGACTATAAATCTCAATGACCAAAAATTGGAAATTGATACGTTAAGTAACTGTAGAAGATATGAACTGCCATAGAAAGATTTTTTTTTATGAATTGTTCATGTTCATTTAATTAATTTCAAATAAGTCGTATCTTGCTCAGACCGATAAATAGAGCTGAGGTGATAGTCAAAGCTGCTAGTAGAAAACCAAAATAACTTGTTATAGTAGGCATGAAAAGGCTAAATGAAATATGTTCTTTTTATACATATGTTTATAAAGCACTTCCCTAAGTTTCAATTTTTGAAAGATACGAGGATAAGCAAAAATACCAACCAATTGAAAGAATAAATTCAATTGAAAATGTTTGATTCATCTATTATTATAGACGATACTAACAAAAATAGAGTAACATAAGTAAGAAATCAATTCATCATTTGTGACATTTACCCATGTCGCACTTTTGAATCAACAGATTCATCGGTCAACTCTGGAGTTGACTAAACTAATATATGCATATAACTAATACATGTATATATATAGAATATTTAAATTAAAATTATAAATAAAGTAATAATAAGAACTTTTTTTTATAACTTTATTCACAAAATTAAACTTTCTTTGAATCACTAATCACTGTGGAATAAAATTGGAAAATCATTTTGATCGTTTTTTATTGTATCGAAATATCGAATACATTTTTTTTTTTTTTTTCGAACTACAAGTGCC